AAGAAATCCATAAAAAAGTCCCGCGATGGTCATACAAATTAATTAACGATTTTGAACAACAGGAGGGAGAAAACCTAGAAAATGGAGGAGAAAATCCGCAGATTAGCTCAAGAAAAGCAAAACGTGTCGTTATTTTTACTGATAACCAACAGAATACGGATACTTATAGTAATACCCAAGAAACTAATAATACTGATCAACCGGACGAAGTAGCTTTGATACGTTATTCACAACAATCGGATTTTCGTAGAGACCTAATCAAAGGCTCTGTGCGTGCTCAAAGACGTAAAATAGTTACTTGGAAATTATTTGAGGCAGATGTGCATTCCCCCCTCTTTTTGGACCGAATAAAAAAATCCCCCATTTTTTCTTTTGATATTTCTGAACGTATAAACTTAATTTTGAGAAATGGTATGTGGACAAATACAGAACTCAAAATTTCGGATTCTAAAGAGAAAACTACCGAAGAAAGTGAGAAAAAAAGAGAAGAATATAAAAAAGAGGAAGCCAAAAGAAAGGAGAAAGTACGTATAGAAATAGCGGAAGGCTGGGATAGTATTTTACTTGCTCAAGTAATAAGAGGTTTTTTGTTAGTAACCCAATCGATTCTTAGAAAATATATTATATTGCCTTCATTGATAATCGTTAAAAACACCGCGCGTATCCTATTATTTCAAGTTCCCGAATGGTCCGAGGATTTTAAAGATTGGAATCGAGAAATGCATGTTAAATGCACCTATAATGGCGTTCAATTATCAGAAAAAGAATTTCCAAAAAACTGGTTAACAGACGGTATGCAGATTAAAATTCTATTTCCTTTTCGTCTGAAACCTTGGCATAGATCTAACCCCCGAGCCCCTTATAACGATCTAATGAAAAATAAAGATTCAAAAAATGATTCTTGTTTTTTAACAATTTTTGGAATGGAAGCGGAATTCCCTTTTGATTCTCCCAGAAAACAACGTTCATTTTTCGAACCCATTTTTAAAGAACTCAAAAGAAAAATTAAAAAATGGAAAACTAAATGCTTTCTAATTCTAACAATTTTTAAAGAAAAAACAAAATTGTTTCCAAATGTTTCAAAAGAAATAAAAAAATGGGTCATTAAAAGCATTCCGTTTTTAAAAGAAATAAAAAAAGAACTCTCAAAAAAAAATCCAATTCTATTATTATTTGGATTGAGAAAAAAAAAAGTATATGAATTGAGTAAAACTAAAAAAGATTTGATAATCAGTAATCTGATGATTCATGAATCGTCCATTGAAACTATACCATCGTCCGTTGAAACTATACCTCAGAATTGGACAAATTATTCGTTCACAGAAAAAAAAATGCAGGATCTAACGGATAGAACAAACACGATCATAAATCAAATAGAAAAAATTACAAATGAAAAAAAGGGCGGATTTCTAATTCCGGATCGAAATATTCGTTCTAAAAAAATAAGTGATGATGATAAAAGGTTGGAATCAAAAAAAACTATTTGGCAGCTAGTAAAAAGAAAAAATGCTCGACTAATACGCAAATCACATTTTTTTTTTAAATTTTTCAGTGAAAAGATATACATAAATATCTTTCTGTGGATCATTCATAGTCCTAGGATCAATACACAACCATTTCTTGAATCAATAAAAAAAATTATTAATAAATACATTATCAATAATGAAACAAATCAAGAAAAAATGGATAAAACAAATCAAAGTTTAATTAACTTTATTTCGACTATAAAAAAGGCAATATATAATACGAATCTTAGTAATAAGAATTCAAATACTTTTTTTGACTTATCCTACTTTTCACAAGCCTATGTATTTTACAAACTTTCACAAACCCAATTTATTAATTTCGATTTTTATAAGTTAAAATCTCTCTTTCAATATAATGGAGCAGCTCTGTGTATTAAGAATGAAATAGGGGGTTATTTTGTTGGAACACCAGAACTTTTTCTTTCTCAATTAAGACATAAGAATCGTCAGAATTCTGGAATAAATCAATGGATAAGTTGGTTAAGGAATCATTATCAATATGATATATCTTACATTAGGTGGTCTAGACTAGTACCACAAAAATGGCGAAATAGATTAAATCATCACAGGCTGAATCAAAATAAGGATTTAGGCAATTCATCTAAAAAAATGAAATTTAGTTACTATGAAAAACGAAAAAATTTTGAAATGGCTTCATTACTGAATGAAAAAGAGAATTTTAAAAAACAATATAGATATGATCGGTTAGCATATAAATCTATTAATTCTGAAGATACGAAGAACTCTTCAATTTATGAATTCTCATTACACGTAAAAAATAATCAAGAAGTTTTTTCTAATTCCAACACAAATAAACGAAAATCTTTGGAAGGTATTCCTATTATCTCTATCAATAATGATCGAGTACAAGATGATATTAGAGATGTGGAGAAAAATCCGGATAGAAAATATTTTGATTGGAGAATTATCCATTTTTGTCTTAGAAACAAAATAGATATCGAAACTTGGATTAATATTGATACTGACCTAAGCAGTAATAAAAAATATACTAAGGATAAATTAAATAATTATCAAACAATTGATAAAATAAAAAAGCAATTTTTTTTTTATCTCACGATTCATCAAGATCAAGAAATAAATTTATTCAATCAATTTTTTTTTTTTGATTGGATGGGAATGAATGAAGAAATATTAAATCGTCCCATAGCCAATCTTGAACGTTGGTTTTTCCCAGAATTTTTGATATTTTATAATTTGTATAAAACTAAACCGTGGGTTATACCAAAAAAATTACTTCTTTTAGATTCTAATATAATTGAAAACGCTACTGATATTGAAAACAAAAGGATTGCTGGAAATAAAAAAAAAGATACTTTTATATCAATATCCTCAAATGAAAAAAAATCTTTTGAATTAAAAAAACGAAATAAAGAGCAAAAAGAATCTGTGGACCAAGCAAACCTTGAATTTACTTTTTCAAACCACGAAAAAGATGTCGAAGAAGATTATATGGACTCCGACATGCAAAAACATAATAATAAAAAACAATATAAGAACAATACAAAAACAAAAGCAGAGTTTGATTTCTTACTAAAAAGGTATTTAAATTTTCAATTGCGATTGGATGATATTTTAAATAAAAAAATAATCAATAACATCAAAGTATATTGTCTCCTGCTTCGACTGATAAATCCACGAGAAATAACTATATCCTCTATTCAAAGAGGAGAAATGAGTCTTGATATTCTGATGATTCAGAAAAATTTAACTCTTACGGAATTCATCAAAAGAGGAATTTTGGTTATTGAACCAATTCGTTTATCTATAAAAAATGATGGACAATTTATTATGTATCAAACCATTGGTATTTCATTGGTTCATCAAAGTAAACACAAACTTAATCAAAAATACCGAGAAAAAACCGATGTTGATAAGAATTATGCTGAAGTCATTACCAAATATAAAAAGATGACTGGAAATAGAGATAAAAATCATTATGATTTGTTTGTTCCTGAAAACCTTTTATCACCAAGACTTCGGAGAGAATTTCGAATTCTAATTTGTTTCAATTCTCGGAATATAAATGGTATGCATAAAAATTCAGCATTGGTGAATAGGAATAAGGTAAACCATCAGGTTTTGGATAAAAGCAAAGGGTATAAAAATAAACTTATTAAATTAAAGTTATTTTTATGGCCGAATTATCGATTAGAAGATTTAGCTTGTATGAATCGGTATTGGTTTGATAGCAATAACGGCAGTCGTTTCAGTATGGTAAGGATACATATGTATCCGCGATTGAAAATTCATTAATAGTAATTTTTTGCTATCTTTCCCCTTCCCATATCGCAGCGGGTCTATGACAACAAAAAGGTGCACACATTCATTGTCTTACATTCCATTCTGATACATGATACTAATTCAATGACATATCAATTCGATTTAGAAAAGAAATGAATCAATAAAATCAGAAGATTTTAGGACTACGTTTTTATCTTTTTGGAGTACAGAAAACAATCAGCCTTTTGTATACCTTTTGTATACCTTTTCAAATCCTATTTTGAAATTAAAATAGGATTTATTAAATTAAATTCGAAATTAAAGCGAAATTACGATTATTGTCTATACCAAACTAAAACAAGTGACATTATTATTACTGATCAATAAAGATATCTATCAATCAAAATATCTTAAAATAAAAAAAGAAGGGGGTTTCGTTTTATGGTAAAAAATGCATTAATCTCAGTTATTGCACAAGAAGAAAAAGAAGAAAACAGGGGTTCTGTTGAATTTCAAATATTTAGTTTCACCAATAGGATACGAAGGCTTACTTCACATTTACAATTACACAAAAAAGACTATTTATCTCAGAGAGGTCTGCGTAAAATTTTGGGAAAACGCCAACGACTTCTATCTTATTTGTCAAAGAAAAATAGAATAGGTTATAAAGAATTAATTAATCGGTTGAATATTCGGGAATCAAAAACTCGTTAATTTGAAGAAGCATTTTGGATTATTTGATTTATTAGATCTTGAATTTAAATGAATTTTTTTTTCGTTTGCAGCAATTCATGAAAGAATGAATTAAGGAAAAACCTATGAATATACCAGCTACAAGAAAAGACCTCATGGTAGTCAACATGGGTCCCCACCACCCATCAATGCATGGTGTTCTTCGACTCATCATTACTCTAGATGGTGAAGATGTTATTGACTGTGAACCAATATTGGGTTATTTACATCGAGGGATGGAAAAGATTGCGGAAAACCGAACAATTATACAATATTTGCCTTATGTAACACGTTGGGATTATTTAGCTACTATGTTCACAGAAGCAATAACGGTAAATGGACCGGAACAGCTGGGAAATATTCAAGTACCTAAAAGAGCCAGCTATATTAGAATAATTATGTTAGAGTTGAGTCGTATAGCTTCGCATCTGTTATGGCTTGGCCCTTTTATGGCGGATATTGGTGCGCAGACTCCCTTTTTCTATATTTTCAGAGAAAGAGAATTAGTATATGATCTATTCGAAGCTGCCACCGGTATGAGAATGATGCATAATTATTTTAGGATCGGAGGGGTAGCGGCTGATCTTCCTTATGGCTGGATAGATAAATGTTTGGATTTCTGCGATTATTTTTTAATAAGGGTTGCTGAATATCAACAACTTATTACACGCAATCCTATTTTTTTAGAACGAGTCGAAGGGGTGGGCATTATTGGTCGAGAGGAAGTAATAAATTGGGGTTTATCAGGACCGATGCTGCGAGCGTCCGGAATAGAATGGGATCTTCGTAAAGTGGATCAGTATGAATGTTATGACGAATTTGATTGGGAAGTACAGTGGCAAAAAGAAGGGGATTCATTGGCTCGTTATCTAGTACGAATTGGTGAAATGACGGAATCCATAAAAATTATTCAACAGGCTCTTGAAGGAATTCCGGGGGGACCATATGAAAATTTAGAAATCCGATACTTTGATAGAGAAAGGAATCCGGAATGGAATGATTTTGAATATCGCTTTATTGGTAAAAAACCCTCTCCTACATTTGAATTGCCGAAACAAGAACTTTATGTACGAGTCGAAGCTCCAAAAGGAGAATTGGGTATTTTTCTGATAGGGGATCGGAGTGGTTTTCCTTGGAGATGGAAAATACGACCGCCAGGTTTTATTAATTTGCAAATTCTTCCTCAGTTAGTTAAAAGAATGAAATTGGCTGATATTATGACAATACTAGGTAGTATAGATATCATTATGGGAGAAGTTGATCGTTGAAATGATAATTGATACACTAGAAGTACAAGATATCGATTCTTTTTCTAGACTGGAATTTTTAAAGTGGTTCTATGGAATTATATGGTTACTTATTCCTATTTTGACTCTTGTATTGGGAATTACACTAGGCGTACTGGTAATTGTATGGTTAGAAAGAGAAATATCCGCGGGAATACAACAACGTATTGGACCCGAATACGCCGGCCCTTTGGGAGTTCTTCAAGCTCTAGCAGATGGGACAAAACTTCTTTTCAAAGAGAATCTTTTTCCATCTAGAGGGGATACTCGTTTATTCAGTATCGGTCCATCCATAGCAGTTATATCCATTTTAGTAAGCTTTTTAGTAGTTCCATTTGGTTATCGCCTTGTTTTAGCGGATCTCAATATTGGGGTTTTTCTATGGATTGCCATTTCAAGTATTGCTCCCATTGGACTTCTTATGTCAGGGTACGGGTCAAATAATAAATATTCTTTTTTAGGTGGTCTACGAGCTGCTGCTCAATCAATTAGTTATGAAATACCATTAACCTTATGTGTGTTATCAATATCTCTACGTGCGATTCGTTGATATATAGACATAAAACTTTCTCGACTCTTCCTTTCTCCGAAAACGGTGGGATAAGTTGAGTAGAGTTAGATATCTTCATTTTTTTTATTCCTTATTGGGATTGAAGAATTAAATCAAATAGTTATATGAGTGGAAGAAAACAGCTTATATATATTATATAATTTAGAATATTTATATATATTATATAATTTAGAATATATAAATTCGCAGTAAAAACATTGAGTCTCATTTTCCATGTATAAGAGTTAAAGAGTTAAGCGGAAATAAACATAAGCATAAGCATAATAAATCGTTTACCCCAAGATTGGTTGATTAGTCATCCTGACTTGAAGCGGGCTCAAAAGATCCACCGTATTGAGTTTTCATTTGTATGTATTAACTTAACATACATGTATTATCATAGCGGGGGGCTGAACAAAAACGAGTGGATGGTTAGAAACACCAAGATATGTAACGGATTTGTAATGGAAATAGAGATTTTGTAAATTATCCAAAAGGACATTTTTACATAATATACAAACAACGAATACTAATTGGGGCTTAAAGTTGGTAGAAATTATTAGGCAGTACTCCCCAAGGCACGATTCCAATCCAGAGTATGCTCCTATCCACCGATTAAATTCATAACTATTGGGAACGAAACAATCCCTTTTTTGTAAGCCCTCTTTTTTTTTAAGAAATAGAAATAAGAATAGAAACGAAAAAAAAAAAGATAAATAAATCCAATTCCAATAAAAAAAATATCTTTTTTATCCTTTTCCGTATTCATATATATAGAATATATATCATAGTTCATGAATTAATATGGAACTCTTTTTCGTAAGTAAAAATGCCGGGTTAGTTATATTTCTACAAGAAGTATTTTATTGAAGAATTAAGTTATTACTCAACAAAGAAGAATTAAAATGATTAAAGAAGGGGTAAGATCAATTCATAAGTACTTTGTTTTATTATTTTATTAGTAATTTATTTACTTTTTAAAATAATAATTATAACAGACAGAATTCTATTGGTCTAATTTTGGACCGTACAATAAAGTTTGACCTTATCCATACTACAAACATATCAATATAAAATAATACTTACGGTCCTTAGATTTATTTATGGCCTTCAAGGAGCCGTATGAGGTAAAAATCTCATGTACGGTTCTGTAATAGCGACGGTAACAGTGATGATATCACCGACTATGATTATCTAACAGTTCAAGTACAATTGATATAGTTGAGGCGCAATCAAAATACGGTTTTTGGGGGTGGAATTTGTGGCGTCAACCTATAGGGTTTCTCATTTTTCTCATCTCTTCCCTAGCCGAATGTGAGAGATTACCTTTTGATTTACCAGAAGCAGAAGAAGAATTAGTAGCAGGTTATCAAACCGAATACTCGGGTATCAAATTTGGTTTATTTTATGTTGCTTCTTATCTAAACCTATTAGTTTCTTCATTATTTGTAACAGTTCTTTACTTCGGAGGTTGGAATATCTTTATTCCAGACATATATGTTTCTGAGTTTTTTGAAATAAATAAACTGGGTGGAGTCTTTGGAGCGACGATTGGTATCTTTATTACATTAACTAAAACGTATTTGTTTTTATTCATTCCTATCACAACAAGGTGGACTTTGCCGAGGCTAAGAATGGACCAACTATTAAATCTTGGATGGAAATTTCTTTTACCGATCTCTCTCGGTAATCTATTATTAACAACTTCTTCCCAACTCTTTTCGCTGTAAAGGAATAGTCTATATTCACAACTTGTCTTAAACAAGAGAAATAAACAAACAAAAAATTATTCATATATATATATATTCACGATATGTTTTCTATGGTAACTGGGTTCATGAATTATGGTCAACAAACAGTACGGGCTGCAAGGTACATTGGTCAAAGTTTCATAATTACTTTATCTCACGCAAATCGTTTACCCGTAACTATTCAATATCCTTATGAAAGATTAATCACCGCGGAGCGCTTCCGTGGTCGAATTCATTTTGAATTTGATAAATGTATTGCTTGTGAAGTATGTGTTCGTGTATGTCCTATAGATCTACCCGTTGTTGATTGGAAATTGGAACCAGATATTCGAAAGAAACGATTACTTAATTACAGTATTGATTTCGGAATCTGTATATTTTGTGGTAATTGTGTTGAGTATTGTCCAACAAATTGTTTATCAATGACTGAAGAATATGAACTTTCTACTTATGATCGTCACGAATTAAATTATAATCAAATTGCTTTAGGTCGTTTACCAATGTCAGTAATTGACGATTATACAATTCGAACAATTTTTAATTCGACTCAAATAAAAAATCTAAAAAATAAGTAAACCTCTTGATTTCCGAAAAATTTTCAATTCTTTATAACAATACTAAGGTTCGGTTTTGCTCTAATTTAAAGAAATTGGGGGTTCTTGCATTTTGTTTGGTTAATAACTCAAAACTTCACCTATTGATTGATTGGTTGATAAGAATCGAGTCTTAATTTTGATTAAAAATGTATTAATTAATATATCTGTATATATTTCGAGATATTTCGAAATACAAAATTTCGGATTAGAACCATTCCTTCATATTCAGATAAAGAATAAAATTAGCCCAATAATTGTACCTAAATTTAATCACATCTCTTAGGATTTAATTAGGAATTTCTCAAAAATAAAAAAAAAAAACTCCGGTCGGGTCTCAATAAAATCATGAAAAACATTTAGATTTATTTATCTTTTATTTTACATATAATGGATTTGCCTGGACCAATACATGACTTTCTTTTAATCTTTCTGGGATCGGGTCTTATACTAGGAGGTATAGGGGTGGTATTATTTACCAACCCCATTTATTCTGCCTTTTCGTTAGGATTGGTTCTTGTTTGTATATCATTATTCTATATTCTTTTAAACTCCTATTTTGTAGCTGCTGCACAACTTCTTATTTACGTGGGAGCTATAAATGTTTTAATTGTATTTGCTGTGATGTTTATGAATGGTTCAGAATATTACAAAGATTTTAATCTTTGGACTGTGGGGGCTGGGATTACCTTGCCTGTTTGTACAAGTATTTTTGTTTTACTAATGATTACTATTACAGATACGTCCTGGTACGGGATTATTTGGACTACAAGATCAAACCAGATTATAGAGCAAGATTTGATAAGTAATAGTCAACAAATTGGGATTCATTTAGCAACAGATTTTTTTCTTCCATTTGAATTCATTTCGATAATTCTTTTAGTCGCTTTAATAGGCGCAATTGCCGTAGCGCGCCAATAATTAATCTCTAGAATTAGCAGAATTAGCAACAGTAATCAAAATTAAACTCTGTTCTATGTTATTACATTTTTTATCTTCCATTTTTAAATTGGTTATGTCTAAAAGTATAAATTGGTTATGTCTAAAAATAAAAATTATTTTATGTAATCCATTACTAATAAAATATATTCCTTTGTTCCGCACTTTAGATTCTAGTCAATTGAACTCGTTGAATTGTTGTTCAGTTCATATTGAAATGAATCAAATCAAAATTGATCAGGAGTTAGTCAATGATGCTCGAGCATGTACTTGTTTTGAGTGCCTACTTATTTTCTATAGGTATCTATGGCTTGATCACGAGCCGAAATATGGTTAGAGCCCTTATGTGTCTTGAGCTTATACTAAATGCGGTTAATATTAATTTTGTAACATTTTCTGATTTTTTTGATAGCCGGCAATTAAAAGGAAATATTTTCTCAATTTTTGTTATAGCTATTGCCGCCGCTGAAGCAGCTATTGGACTGGCTATTGTTTCGTCAATTTATCGTAACAGAAAATCAACTCGTATCAATCAATCGAATTTGTTGAATAAGTAGTATTAATCATAGAAATTACAATATTTCGAAATTAGAGTTAACATGACCATACATTAAATTTAATTCATATTTTCTAAAATGTAAGAAATCAAAGTATCTTGGCCCTATCGCACGAGTCGATCCAGAAGTAAATTGCCTAAAAATTTCTGGTAAATTATTGATTCATCTGGTGTCTAAATATATGATTCATTTACAAGTTTACTAGATTGAAAATTTCTGATGTTTAAAAATTTATAGATCCGATGTCACATTCAGTAAAGATTTATGATACGTGTATAGGGTGTACTCAATGTGTGCGAGCTTGCCCAACCGATGTATTAGAAATGATACCCTGGGACGGATGTAAAGCTAAGCAAATTGCTTCTGCTCCAAGAACAGAGGATTGTGTCGGTTGTAAGAGATGTGAATCGGCCTGTCCAACGGATTTCTTGAGTGTTCGCGTTTATTTATGGCATGAAACAACTCGCAGTATGGGTCTAGCTTATTAATACGTTCCAGAAAACCCTACTCGAATACATTTGATTTTTTTACCTTTACCGACAAAAACCCGCGCTCGAAATATATTTATTTCGAGCACGGGTTTTTCTGGTCCAAGTTTATTTTGTTTTTACTATGAATAATTTTCCTTGGTTAACGTTAATTGTAGTTTTGCCAATATCCGCGGGTTCCTTAATTTTCTTTCTTCCTCATAGAGGAAATAAGGTAATAAGGTGGTATACTTTATGTATATGTATAATAGAACTCCTTCTAACAACCTATGCATTTGGTTATCGTTTCCAATTGGATGATCCGTTAATGCAACTAACGGAGAATTATAAATGGATCCATTTTTTTAATTTTTACTGGAGATTGGGAATAGATGGAATTTCTATAGGACCCATTTTACTGACAGGATTTATTACAACTTTAGCTACTTTAGCGGCTTGGCCCGTTACTCGAGATTCCCGACTATTCCATTTTCTAATGTTAGCAATGTATAGCGGTCAAATAGGACCATTTTCGTCTCAAGACCTTTTACTTTTTTTCATCATGTGGGAGTTAGAATTAATTCCCGTTTATCTACTTCTATCCATGTGGGGGGGAAAGAAACGTTTGTATTCAGCTACAAAATTTATTTTGTACACGGCCGGAGGTTCCGTTTTTTTATTAATAGGAGTTTTGGGTATTGGTTTATACGGCTCCAATGAACCGACATTAAATTTTGAAACATCAGCTAATCAATCATATCCTGTAGCACTGGAAATAATATTCTATATTGGGTTTCTTATTGCTTTTGCTGTTAAATCACCGATCATACCCCTACACACATGGTTACCAGACACCCATGGAGAGGCACATTATAGTACTTGTATGCTTTTAGCCGGAATCTTATTAAAAATGGGAGCGTATGGGTTGGTTCGAATCAATATGGAATTATTACCCCACGCCCATTCTCTTTTTTCTCCCTGGTTGATGATAGTTGGCACAATTCAAATTATCTATGCAGCTTTAACATCTCTTGGACAGCGTAATTTAAAAAAAAGAATAGCCTATTCTTCTGTATCTCATATGGGTTTCATAATTATAGGAATTGGTTCTATAAGCGATACAGGGCTCAATGGGGTCATTTTACAAATAATTTCTCACGGATTTATTGGCGCTGCGCTTTTTTTCTTGGCCGGAACGAGTTATGATAGAATACGACTTGTTTATCTCGACGAAATGGGCGGAATGGCTATCTCAATTCCAAAAATATTCACTACTTTTAGTATCTTATCAATGGCTTCGCTTGCATTACCGGGGATGAGTGGTTTTGTTGCTGAATTGCTAGTTTTTTTTGGAATACTTACTAGCCAAAAATATCTTTTAATGACCAAAGTATTAATTACTTTGGTAATGGCAATTGGAATGATATTAACTCCTATTTATTCATTATCTATGTTACGCCAGATGTTCTATGGATACAAGCTTTTTAATGCCCCAAATTCTTATTTTTTTGATTCTGGGCCGCGAGAGTTATTTATTTCGATTTCTATCCTTTTACCTGTAATAGGTATTGGGATTTATCCCGATTTCGTTTTCTCATTATCCGCTGACAGGGTCGAAGCTATTCTATCAAATTTTTTTTATAGATAGTTTTTGTCAATAAATAAAAATAAAAAATGCAATGATTTTAAAAATCGTTCATTGTACAAAAAAAGTCTTTTCTGATTTCTGCTTTTAAGTTAAATAAAAAGTAGGTATTATAACCATATAACCAGATATTTTTGACATTTTCGAGAACCATTTGAATCAAGTAATAGAAATGGAATGATTCAAATGGTTCTTGATGGTTTGTTTATATAAGGGTTTTATATATATACGTATGCTGCCCCAGGTTTCTGGTTCTTAAGTACTTTATTCAATTAGATGGTAGTGTAAATGAACCGTAACTATGTAACCCTATTCCTAATAGATTAACCCCAAAATAGCATATCCAAATTATAAGAAAACCCATTGAAGCCACAATTGCAGAATTTACAGTTTCATAATTTTTATTTGTTCGAATATGTAAATAAATCGCAAATATGGTCCAAGTAATAAATGCCCAAGTCTCTTTTGGATCCCAATTCCAATAGGATCCCCATGCTTCATTAGCCCATACTGCTCCCGAAAGAATACCTATGGTTAAAAGTATAAATCCTAAACTAATAATACGATAACTCCATCGATCCAATTGTTGAATTAATTGATATCTGTAATAATTCTGAGAAGAAATCAAAGAAGTGCTTTGTAACACATTGTTTCTTTTATTCACGTATTGAATCTCACCAAAGGAAAACGACTCGGTTAATAAATTATTGCTTTTACTAAAAATCCTTATGAATTTTCGAAATGTAATGATTAGAAGAGCTAATGATACTAATGATCCACACAAAAGAGCTGCGTAGCCCAACACCATCATACTTACGTGCATCATTAACCAATGCGATTGGAGAGCCGGTACTAATATTGCGGATTGATGCATTTCATTTAAAAAACCTGAAGTAGTGAAACCCTGGGTAAAAATAACACTTGGCGCCGTTATTGCGCTTAAATGGGTTTGCTGTTTTTTAAAATAAGGAATCATATGAATAATGGAAAAACCCCACGATAGAAAAATTAATGATTCATATAAATCACTTAATGGTAAATGCCCAAAATAAATCCAACGAGTAACCAATAATCCTGTTATGCAGAAAAAAGTAGCGATCATCCCCTTTTCTGATGAATCATATAGTCCTACGATTTCATCAACAAATAAAGTTATCAAATGAATTGTAATTACAATTGAAATGATCGAAAAGGATATATGAGTTAATATATGCTCTAAAGTTAAAAATATCATAAAATTTATTAAAAGGAGGGCCTCAATTATAGGAATTGAAATCGCGAATTGAATTCATTATAGGGCTTACTCTTTTAGAAAAAGCCATGCCGCCACTCGGACTCGAACCGAGATGCTCTAGCACTGCTTCCTAAGAGCAGCGTGTCTACCGATTTCACCATAGCGGCTTATTCGAAATCATAATAATCTATTTTTATTCAATTGTCTAGATTGAGGAGATTAATTCAATATTTTTTTAGGAAACATTAAAATCGATGACTAAAAATTTGTTTCAAAATTGGGCATTTAATCTAAACGTTTTCGTTAATAAACTATTATTATAATCTTATCTTTTGTTTATTATTTATTTTAGAGTATTCCTTTTTTTGTTTTTTTTTTTTTTTACTTAAGTAATAACAGGTTTTTTCGTTTCGTATCGTAGTTTATTACTTTATAGTCTCCTGAACATAATACGGAACATTTGGAACTAGATAATTTTGAGTTCTATTCATGGATTGGACTAAAAAAAATTGATTATCGAGTCAAGTCGATGGGGAAGGTGAGAATCCCCATCTTGAAAATGATAAAACATCCCAAAACAAAAGGTGAAACCCTGTACTTGCGTTTATTCCTTTTTCAAACAAAAGAATACTGTTATTGATCAGGTTAAAACATTATAGAATGTAAATAATTTTTTTTTTTAATAAATTAAATAAAAATGAAATAGTATTTAGATTTATTATTATTAGATTAATATTATTTAGAGTCTTAATAACTTTTAAATTTTAGAAAAAAAAACCTTAGAAATACATTCTAACAAAAATGAAACCGATTCACATTATTAAGTCTATTGTTTGATTATTTATTTGTTACACAAAAAAAACTTTTTGAATTACCGGTCGAAAGCGATTTCGCTAACGAAAAAGCTTTCAACGCTGCCCAATACCCTTTCCTTTTCCAAATATTTTTACGAATACGTTTTTTTGAACTCGAGGTGCGCTTTTTTGGAACTGCCATTTTTAAATTATAATAGGTTCATCAGTTGGATGTGAAAGACATCTAGAAACATTAGTTAATGATTGGGAATAACCTAACCAAACTGCAATAAATAGGTTTTTTTATGGAAAAAAGGTTTTATAAGTCAAGTTATGGGCCCTATGATTCCTATTAACTATTTTTTGCTTTTTTGCTGTCATTATTTGCTCTAATTTATCCTTGCTCTATAGGTATAAATAAATTATTGTAATACGTAATAATTAGATCGAAATTGCAATTTTTCGTTTTTATCTTCATAAAATTTTATTTAAAAAGTTTAATTTCATATTAATAATTTAATTCAATATTAACAATATTAATTATTAATAATATTACTATGAAATTGAAATTAAAGTACATATTTATTTTTCACTCGTAACTTCTTCATATCATTTGACTAACCCCTATTCTTCATCTTCATTTGAAATATTTGAAGTAGTTTGGAAAGATTACGCAAAATTAAGGCTGGAAAATTTTATTTAAGTTTTATTTTATATATCTTAATTTTTTTATTAATCGACCTATTTCAAAAGAAAAGAAATAAGAACTAGTGAATCAGAAACAATTAATTTAAGATAATTTTTTTATTTATTTTTATTTTTTATATGGAATATACATATCAATATTCATGGATCATACCGTTCATTCCACTTCCAGTTCCTATGTTAATAGGAGCGGGGCTTCTGCTTTTTCCAACGGCAACTAAAAATCTTCGACGTATGTGGGCTTTTCCGAGTGTTTTATTATTAAGTATAGTTTTTCTTTTTTCAGCCCATTTCTTTATTCAGCAACTAAATAACAATTCTGTCTATCAATATGTATGGTCTTGGACCATCAATAATGATTTTTCTTTAGAGTTCGGCTCCTTAGTTGATCCACTTACTTCTATTATGTCAATATTAATCACTAGTGTTGGGGTTATGGTTCTTATTTATAGTGACAATTATATGTCTCATGATCGGGGGTATGTGAGATTTTTTGCTTATATGAGTTTTTTTAATACTTCAATGTTGGGGTTAGTTACTAGTTCTAATTTAATACAAATTTATATTTTTTGGGAATTGGTTGGAATGTGTTCTTATCTATTAATAGGGTTTTGGTTCACCCGACCCAATGCGGCAAATGCTTGTCAAAAAGCGTTTGTAACTAATCGTGTCGGGGATTTTGGATTATTATTAGGAATTTTAGGTTTTTATTGGATAACAGGTAGTTTTGAATTTCGGGATTTATTTGAAATATTCAATAATTTGGTTTATAATAATCAAGTTAATACTTTATTTGTTACTTTCTGTGCGTTCCTATTATTTGCCGGCGCAGTTGCTAAATCTGCTCAATTTCCCCTTCATGTCTGGTTACCCGATGCCATGGAAGGGCCTACCCCTATTTCGGCTCTTATACATGCTGCTACCATGGTAGCAGCAGGAATTTTTCTTGTAGCTAGGCTTCTTCCTCTTTTCATAGTTATACCTTATATATTAAATATAATATCTTTGATAGGTATAATAACATTATTTTTAGGAGCTACTTTAGCTCTTGCTCAAAAAGATATTAAGAGAGGTTTAGCTTATTCTACAATGTCTCAATTGGGTTATATGATGTTAGCTTTAGGTATGGGTTCTTATCGAGCTGCTTTATTTCATTTGATTACTCATGCTTATTCGAAAGCATTGTTGTTTTTAGGATCGGGATCTATTATTCATTCGATGGAAGCTATTGTTGGATATTCTCCAGATAAAAGTCAGAATATGGTTCTTATGGGTGGTTTAAGAAAACATGTACCAATTACAAAAACGTCTTTTTTATTAGGTACACTTTCTCTTTGTGGTATTCCACCTCTGGCTTGTTTTTGGTCCAAAGACGAAATTCTTAATGACAGTTGGTTATATTCACCAATTTTTGCAATAATAGCTTATTCTACGGCAGGATTAACCGCTTTTTATATGTTTCGGATCTATTTACTTACTTTTGACGGACATTTAAACATTTATTTTCAAAATTACAGTGGCAAAAAAAGCAGCTCATTCTATTCAATGTCTCTGTGGGGTAAAAAAGGACCTAAAATTTTGAAAAAAAACTTTCGTATATTCGATTTATTAATGATGAAAAATAACGAAGGGGTTCCTTTTTTAAACACATATCGAATTGCTAGTAATGAAAATGTAAGAAGCATGGTACAGCCTTTTATTAGTATTACTCATTTTGGCACTAAAAAAACTTTATCATATCCCTATGAATCGGACAATACTATGCTATTTCCCATGCTTGTATTGGTTTTATTTACGTTATTCGTTGGGGCTGTAGGAATTCCTTTCTTCAATCAGGAAGGAGTCGAGTTAGATATATTATCCAAATTATTAATTCCGTCCATAAACCCTTTACACCAAAACCGAACCCACTCTGTTGATTGGTATGAATTTCTTATAAACGCAATTTTTTCAGTCAGTATAGCTTATTGCGGAATACTTATAGCGTCCTTTTTATATAAGCCTGTTTATTCACCTTTACAAAATTTGAATTTATTTAATTCATTTGTTAAAAAGGTTCCTAATAAAATGCAAGTTTGGGGAGGTAAAATAATAAATGTAATATATGCTTGGTCATATAATCGAGGTTATATAGATTTTTTTTATACAATCTCCTTAACTAAGTTTATAAGAAAATTAGCGGAATTAACTCATTTTTTTGATAGACGAGTAATCGATGGAATTGCGAATGGAGTAGGTATTGTAATTTTTTTCGTAGGAGAGTGTATCAAATATTTAGGAGGCGGTCGAATTTCTTCTTATCTTTTAGTGTATGTATCTTATGTTTTAATTTTTTTATTGATTCTTTTTTATATACCGTAAGGGGCGCTTCCATCCTTTAGGGTCGAAAAGAATAGCTACAACCGGTTTTTCAAATTGGAAGAGATCCTTTTTTTCTTTAAATATTTGTAACTTCGAATTTTCTTGTTCTTGCTTCCCAT